TCTAATACGGGCAACCGCCGCCCTCCCTCCTTCGGAGGCCGCTCTCTAATATTAGAGAGCGGGCGGGCGGCGGCTCCTTACAACGGAGGGGGGGAGGGCTGATGGCAACCGAAGCCCTAAGACCCCCACCAATATATACAAATATACAAAAACAACCACACTACATCTACGAAGTGCCAATACCAACTTGAAGCTTCAAATCCAAAATGGTGATGGCGAGTAAATTGATGGGATACTAGTCTGGCTAAACAGACGGCCAAAAAAGTAGTTCCTATTATAACATGGAGACCATGGAACCCCGTGGCCACAAAAAAAGTAGATCCATAAACTGAATCTGAAATGGCAAAGGGGGCCTCGTAGTATTCCATTGCTTGTAGCCCGGTAAATATTAACCCTAAAACCACGGTGGCGGTGAGCCCCCGGATGGCCTCTCCCCTTCGGCCGCTAATTATAGCGTGGTGCGCCCAGGTTACAGTGGCACCCGAGCTGAGTAACACCGCAGTGTTTAATAGGGGCACCGAAAAGGGATTTAACGGGTCAATGCCCTGGGGCGGCCAGACGGCACCGAGTTCAATCGTGGGTGCTAGGCTGCTGTGAAAGAAAGCCCAAAAAAAGGAAAAGAAGAAAAGAACCTCGGAGGCTATAAATAGAAGCATCCCATACTTTAACCCCTGTTTAACAATTAGGGTGTGGTGACCTTGAAAAGTGGCCTCTCGGATTACATCCCTCCACCAAACTACCATGGTAAATACAATTGTTATTAATCCCATATACATGACCCAGGGTTGACTATAATGAAAATATATGACACCGCCTATAGTAACAAAAAGAGCTCCGCAAGATCCTATGTAAGGCCATGGACTGGGGTCTACTAAATGATAGGGATGATAAACGGTAGATTTCATTTTTACTTATTCTCTATTTTGGGGTTGCGGGGGGGGGCTCCGCCCCGAGGGGCTTCTCAAAACTATAATGCACAGCCCTTAGGGCAACTATCCCCTTTCCCTTATAGGGGCCTCTAAGAGGGCCCTAATAGGCCTCCAAGAGGGAGGAGGAGACCCCCCCCTTTGTTTTAAACCTATATTTCCCCCCCGAAGGGGGGCACCATCACCCTCCTAAATTAGGCCAGAAAACGCTCTGGTCTAGCCATAAAATGTGCTGGTCTAGCTTTAGCTAGAGAGGGGGCGAGGGTTCCTTGCAACGGCTGCCCCTTCGGGGCGTGGGTTGCTTGTCAACCAATTTTCAAAATGACCCAAAAGGGGAGTTATAACTAAAAAATAAGAAAAATAAAAAATTGAAGCTAGTTGCCCAATTACTATAAAAGGCTCCTCGACAGGTTGTGACCCAATCCAAGTAAGAAGTAAGAAGTCGGCCGCGAAAAACCAAAAGGCAAGTCGCGCCAAGGGCCGGAAGGTCAAGCCTCGAAATCGGCTACTATGGAGCCATGGCATTAAAAATAATATCAAAAAACTAGAGAACATGGCCACAACCCCCCCTAACTTATTGGGAATTGAACGCAATATGGCATAGGCGAATAAAAAGTACCACTCTGGTTGAATATGGACGGGAGTTACCAAGGGGTTGGCCTGGATGAAATTTTCCGGGTCCCCTAACAAATTGGGGGCGATGTACACAATGGCGCTCAATACCACCGCAAATGCCACTATACCATACCAATCCTTAGATGTATAATAAACATGGAAGGAGACTTTATCGATGTCAGATTTAACTCCGATGGGATTATTAGACCCCTCAACATGTAAACATATCAAGTGGACCATGGCCAAMGCCGCTAGAACAAAAGGAAATAGGTAATGGAGGCTGAAGAACCGATTAAGTGTGGCGTTAGAAACACTAAATCCTCCCCAAACCCATTGGACAATATCTGTCCCAATATAAGGAATGGCTGACAGTAAGTTAGTAATTACCGTGGCGCCCCAGAAAGACATTTGGCCCCAAGGTAAAACGTATCCGATAAAAGCTGTAGCCATCATCAATACATATATTATAACACCAACATTCCAAACCTCAATTCGTGAATAGCTCCCATAATATAATCCCCTACCTATATGGAGATAGACGCATAGGAAAAACAGGGAGGCCCCATTGGCATGTAAGTATCTTAGTAAAAAGCCATAATTAACATCGCGCATAATGTGGCCCACGGAGGCGAAGGCCAAACTTACATCTGCGCAATAGTGCATTGACAGAAAAATCCCTGTTATTATTTGTATGATCAGGCATACCCCCAACAAAGAACCAAAGTTCCACATATAAGAAATATTGGAGGGGCTTGGCAAATCAATAATTAAACCATTTATAATAGATAGGACGGGGTTCTCTTTCCTTAGTTGCATGGGGGGGCCCCCCAGAATTGAACTGGGGGGCCTCAAGGCCCTCTTCGAAGACTCGAACCCTCGCCCCTTCGGGGCGACGGTTGCAAGGGGCGGGGCGCCTGTGGAGTTACGCGCCCTCGGGGGCGCGGCTGGTTTGAAGGAAGATATCTTGCTTCTTGGCAGTGGCCCCTATCTCCTCCCCTATTTCTTGAGTTAATACGATGGCCCCAATCATGGCCACCAGTAATATAAAACTGGCTAGAATGAATAAATAGTAGTAATCGGTATATAGTAGCCGCCCAATGGCTTCGATATTGTGGCACTTTATTAAAAACCAAGGATTGGCCAGATTCCAATTCCCCCCCAGTTCACTAGCGTAACCGGAGGTCGCAGCCCCAAAGGGGCCCGCCAGAACATAGTGGCCGCCCATTATGAGCCAACTGGAGGCAATTTCCGAAAAGAAAAGCGTCCCAATGGCCAACCCAACGGGAACATAGTTTGTCATATCTGTCTCGCCCCCCAGCCGGTAGGCGGGGGGGAACTCAGTTAAATTCAACATCATAATAACAAACAAAAAAAGAATAGCAATAGCGCCCACATAAACGATTAAAAACATTAAGGCGATAAAATCCACCCCCAATAAAATAAAGAGGGCTGAAGAACTTGTAAAAGCAGCTACCAACCAAAAAACTGAGTGGACCGGGTTAAGCGCCGATATGACCATTATTCCAGAAGCGATCGCCCCAAATGACAATGTGTAGAAACAAGCTCAAGTCATCGTTAGGCCCCCCCAGGACTAAACATTATGGCATTTTTCACAGGCTCTATAATCACAGAGGGCAGTATCCCCAGGAAAAAAATTAGAATTACTAAGGGGGCCATGGCCCAGGCCTCGCGCCTGTTTAGGTCCCTGGGGAAGAGTTGGTAATTGGAAGCATCCCCAAAACAAATTCGATTGTACAAATAAAGGGAATACGCGGCCGACAAAACCATGCCCGATGCGGCCAAAACCCCAATCACCAAACTATACTCAAAGGCGGCTAACAAGGAAAAAAATTCCCCCACAAAATTACAACTTAAAGGAATGGCCATATTGGTTAGTGTCAATATCAACATCACGGTCGCAAAAATGGGCATTGTAATAGTAATCCCCCGATAATACTTTATAAGACGAGTGTGGTGGCGCTCATATAAAAAAGTGACCGCAATAAAGAGGGAGGAGCTAACAATGCCATGGGCCAACATTAAAAATACGGCCGCTACCAAGCCCTCTATTGTATGGGTGAATAGGCCCAAAGTAACCAGGCCCATGTGTGCCACGGAAGAATAGGCAATTAGTCGCTTAAAATCTACTTGCCGACAAGTTGTCAGGCTCCCATATACGATGGCTATCCCACTCAACGTTATTATTAGGGGGGCAAAATATTCAGAGGCGGCGGGGAAAAGGGGCCAAGAAAACCTCAAAAACCCATAACCCCCCAATTTTAATAGTACCCCCGCTAGTATGACCGAACCGGAGACGGGAGCCTCAACATGGGCCTGGGGCAACCAAATATGGAAGGGCACCATGGGGATTTTTACCGCCAAACTGAGAAAAAACCCAGCAAATATCCACTTTTGGGTTGATTCGGGCAGCTTAATATTTAATAATGCCTGATAATCTGTTGTGCCGGCTATGTCATACAGTTGAAAGATCCCCAAGAGCATAAACACCGACCCGATTAAAGTATAAAAGAAGAAATAATAGGAAGCTCGCACTTTTTCTTCCCTTGAGCCCCAGATCCCAATCAAAAGGAACATGGGAATTAATATCCCCTCAAACAAAATATAAAATAACAATAGGTCAAGTGCGGAAAACACTCCCATCAATAAAATCTCCAAAAATAGCAAGCACAACAAAAATTCTTTCAGTAAATATTTAATAGAATTTCAACTTATTAAAATACAGATGGGGATTAACAATGCAGTTAAAATAAAAAAAAACAAGGATATCCCGTCCACCGCTAAAACGATCGGCCCCCATTGGAAATTCAAGGCCGGAGAAACTACCCACTCTGTTTGGTTTATGGTTTGAAACTGGCCCCCCGAATCAAAGGCCCCCCATAAAATCAAAGTGGCAGCTAAAGTCGCCAAGGACCACTCTAGGGCGGCTCTTTTTAGTCGAGCGTCGTTGTCTGATGGAATTCTTATCACGCTAATTATCCCCAAAATAAGTAAAAGAAAAATTAAGCCCAGCCAATTCTTGGGGGAAACCATAATCAGGTCAATCTCCCGCCCGAATGGGCGGCATTGTCACCGATCAGGGGGGATAGATCAGAATCACCGCCCCCCGCTCTCTAATTAGAGAGCCTATAATAGAGGCGGGGGTAGCATTAATGATCTACCCTCCCCCCCTCTCTATATTCTTTAATACCCGCCATCCCTCCTTCGGAGGCCGCTATAGCGGGCGCCACGGTGGCCCTCGTGAGAGGGGGGCCCCGCGGGGCCCCCGCGGGCTTAGGGGGTTCAACCATTCCCGGGGGAATGCAATCATTCCCGGGGGAATGGAACCATTCAACCTTTCCCTAAGATACGGTGCCATCAGCCCTATCGAACCCTAGGGGAGGGCTGATGGGACCCTCGCCCTTTCGGGGCGACGGCTGCAAGGCTAGAAAGCACAGCCTCATAGACTGTCCCTTCTAGGAACTGGACTGTAGGGATAGCACCCAATTTATATATTTATTTAAAGAAACCGCCTCCACCACTATGGGCATAAAAGAATGGTTGGCGCCACAAATTTCAGAGCATTGGCCATAAAAAGTGCCGGGCCTTTTTATAAAGAAACTAGTTTGATTTAATCTGCCTGGAACTGCATCCATCTTTACGGCCAAAGAGGGAACTGCAAATGAATGCAAAACGTCCGCCCCGGTAACTAACACTCTAATGTGTGTGTTAATAGGAACGACAAGCCTATTGTCCACCTCTAACAATCTAAAATCGCCAGTGTTTAAATCCGAAGTGGGGACCATATAGGAGTCAAACTCTAATGTTTCCGCTCGATAGTCTGAGTATTCATAGGACCAGTACCATTGATGGCCTATCGCCTTAATGGTCAAAGCGGGGTCCATTATTTCATCCATTAAATATAGTAACTTTAAAGAGGGGAAGGCTAGGAAAACCAATAGAACTGCCGGGATTATGGTCCAAATTATTTCTAATAAGGTCCCGTCAACTAGATATCTGTAGTAAGATTTACCACTCAAAGCCTTTACTATTAACCACAATACCGTTGTAATAATAATGACCAATATAAACATGATCTGATCATGAAAAAAGATTATTTCTTCCATCACCGGGTGGGCAGCATCTTGAAGGCCTAATTGCCAAGGCTCCGGCAGGTCTTTCTCCCCAAAGGGGATAGTGCTAAGTAATAGGCGGCTTAATGTTGTCATTTTATAAGGCGTTATACTTTCATAGTGGCTCATTGAGGCCCCCCAGTTCAATTCTGGGGGGCTAAGAGAGGAAACCATTAACGCTGTAAATTATTAACTCAATTATAATTATTCTTAAAGCAAGGGCCCCCACACCCACGAGATTGGCATATCAAAGGCAGATCCTTTAACGGGAACAAACCATTGGGAGTCGGGATAAATCACAACTCCATCAGAACCCTTAAATAGCCGAAATAAATTAGGAAAAAGCATACCATCACCCCCAACAGAAAAACCCAAACTATGATTGTAAGCGTTAGTCCTAAGTTTATACATAATTTGAATGTTTTAAATAAATTGCTTTTCATTTTAATCGTGTATTAATAATTACAGGGGGGGCGGGACTTGAACCCACACTTTTAGCTTTGAAGGCCAATGGTCTACCTTAACCTACCCCCCCCTTCCCCCTGCCGCGAGAAACAGGGAAGTTGAAGGCTGGATATGGGTGAAGCACTAAGTCTAGTTATGTTAGTCATCAAAACAATCTGTGCGAGTCGCTATCCACGTTGTAACGGCCATTCCATATTAGGAAACCCCCAGGTTAGTAGGTGGGCCAGATGGTTACCCCTATAAACACCGCGGCACCAATTAATATTATTAGGGCATAATTAAAAACTAAACCGGATTGTAATTTGCTAATCCCTTGAGTTAATTGGATCATTCGGTCTGATATTCCCTTGGGGCCGATCAATTCCAACACCCCCTTATCTAGGACCCGGTACGAGATTAGATGGCCCAATCTCCACACGTTTCTTACCAAGAAATAATTTATGATGTAATTGAACTGCCAAGCAGAATATAAAAAAGCATAACTGGCCAAACTAATGGCCGGGGTTGGCACGCTAAAGGCGCGGGTGGAGCAATGATAGAGCACAAAAGCCGAGGTTGCCCCTAAGAGGCTAAAAATTACAGGCAGCAATTTGATAGAAATAGGGATAATGGGGGGGAGTGTGGCCTGAAATGACCAAAGTACCTCTTTGGTTAAATAGCCCACGAAAATACTCCCCAAGGCCAACAATATTAGGGGCAAAGTTAAGTTCCAAGAGCCCTCATGGGCTTGCATAAAAACTTCTTTCTTTGAGCTTGTGTCGGCAATAAAGGTCAAATAGATTAATCGAATTGAGTAGAAAGCCGTCAATAGTGCGGAAAAGACCACCAACCAATGGGCAAAGGCTAAATAATATTGATCGTAAGCTAGCTCCAAAATTAGATCTTTAGAATAAAAGCCCGTTAAATAAGGGAAGCCCATTAAAGAGAGGGAACCGATGGCCATCATAGTATAAGTAAAGGGGGTGGATTTTATTAGCCCCCCCATTTTCCTCATGTCTTGTTCATCGGCCATGGCATGAATGACAGACCCGGCACTTAAAAACAGCAAAGCCTTAAAAAAGGCGTGGTTCATTAAGTGGAATAAACTTATGGAGTAATGGGAAATCCCACAGGCCACCACCATGTACCCCAATTGACTACAAGTCGAATAAGCAATTACTTTTTTTAAATCATTTTGAACTAACCCAATCGTGGCAGTAAAAAACGCGGTCATGGACCCCACGACAGTCACTACCATCAGAGCCAATGGCGCTTGTTCCAACAGGGGGGCGGACCGAATTAATAAAAAAACACCCGCCGTAACCATGGTTGCGGCGTGAATCAGGGCGGATACCGGAGTTGGTATGATAATTGGCCGAAAGCCCCTCCCCCAAATGGGGGGGGCGGCGGCGGGATACCCCGCCGCCTCGGCACGCCGCCACTCCCGTGGCGGATGGGACTTTATCTTCCACTTTACAACTTGCCTACCTTGCGACAACCGCTATAGGGGTCCTATCAGCCCTAAAATTTAATAGGGCTGATGGCACCGTCGCCCCGAAGGGGCGAGGGTTCCTTGTAGCTCGATCCCAGCCCGAGGGCTGGCCACCACCATGGGGGATGGTGGGTTTACTCCCACTCTAGGCCCCCCTTTATCCACTCATATATTAGGCCGAGGGTGAGAATGATCAAAAACACCACCATGGTTCAAAACCCAAAAGGAGAGATTTGATTATATATTATGCTCCAAGGGAAAAGGAAAGAAATTTCCAAATCAAAAATTAAAAACAAAATCCCAATTAAGAAAAACCGGACCGAAAAGGGGCGCCCGGGGGCCCCGAAGGCATCAAACCCACACTCGTAAGCGGAGACTTTCTCCCGGTCCGGCTGCTTCACCCCTAAAACATAAGAGGCGCCGGAAATAATGGCGGAAAGAATTACACTAAAAATTAATAAAACTAAAATCCCATAAAACTCCGTGTACATTCTCAAGGGAATGGATGATGAGCCCATCATCCATTCTCAAGGGAATGGATGATGAGCCCATCATCCATTCTCAAAGGAATGATTCCCTTTCCCTAATAGGCCTCAAAGAGGGAAACAAAACCCATTCCCGGGGGAATGCGGGGGAACCATTCTGCCGTTGGGGCCGGTATGATAGAAACAGCCTGTTTCCTTGGAACCTTACTTTACCCAAGGTACGGTACTATCCGCCCTCCCGCTATATAGCGGGAGGGCCCTAAGAGGCGCTTTATAGACTGTCCCTTCTAGGAACACCAACTGGGGGGTAGGCCATTAAACCCCAGTAAAACGCCGGCAACCAAGATAACCAAAGCTAAACTTAGAGGCAGATAAGATTTCCATAGTAGCGCCATCAATTGATCATACCGCATTCTAGGGTAGGAAGCCCTTATTCAAATAAACAATAAAATTATAAAGGCGGTTTTTATACCAAACCATCAAGCCCCTCCTTTTCCCAATAGGCCTCCAAGAGGGAAAAACGCAATTGGTGAAAGCCATCCCCCCAAAAATAAGATAGTTGTCATACAACTCATTAATATAATGTGAGCATATTCGGCAAGGAAAAACAAAGCAAAAGACATCGAGGCATACTCGACATTATATCCGGACACCAACTCTGACTCCCCCTCTGTCAAATCAAAGGGGGCCCGATTTGTTTCGGCTAATGCGGAGGCAAAAAACATCATAGCAGCGGGGAAAAGGGGAAAAAAAAACCAAACACCATTCCCTTGAGCTAATACTATCTCAGTTATATTTAAGGAGCCCACGCACAAAATGACAGTAATGATTATTAGCCCGATAGAAACTTCATAACTAACCATTTGGGCCGCGGCCCGAATGGCTCCTAAAAAAGCATATTTAGAATTACTAGACCACCCGGACATTAGTATGGCATAAACGCTTATGGAGGAGATAGCTAATGAATACAAGATTCCTACCTTTAAATCACTTATTAAAACCCCCCTTTCATAAGGAATAACCCCCCAAGCGATTAAGGCCAAGGTAAATGATAATATAGGGGCGGCTACATATATGAAAAGATTCGCGTGGTGGGGGATCACCATCTCTTTAGCGAACAACTTTACACCATCAGCCAAAGGCTGTAATAGTCCATAAACCCCTACTACATTTGGTCCTTTTCTAGCTTGCATATACCCCAAAACTTTCCGTTCGGCTAAAGTTAAATAAGCCACTGCAACAAGTAATGGGACAACTATCACTAATATTTTTACAATTAGGTGGATTATTGTGATGACCATCTAGGGGGCAGCCGGACTTGAACCGGTCTCGCCTCTACTTACCCCCGAAGGGGGGCGGTTTACTCGCAAGTGGTTTCCACATAAAGTCTCGGGGGTTCCAACAACGAAGGGGGGGAATCCTAACCTTCGGTTTTTGTTACCGGCTGATCAACCTTCTCAAGACCATCGAACCCTAGAGTTCGATGGGATTTTATTTTCTTTCTTTTCTTTTAAAGGAAAGGAGAGGAAAGGTTTTTCCAGCATACAGTGGATTTATAATCATAACTAATTACTTAGATAAGACGGCCCAACGTTAACCTTCCATAGCATCCGGCAACCAGGTGTGCAACCCCAATTGTGCAGATTTACCAACTGCCCCGATAAACAAAAATAAACATATCAAGGTAATATGGCTTTCAGTCGAAGGTCCTTCGGCGGCAACCGCGGCGGCGTTAAAAACAGAAGAAAAATCTAAAGACCCAAATTCTTCCCAAATAGCAAACAKTGCTAAAACTAACCCAATGTCCCCCACTCGATTAACCAACATGGCTTTTATGGCCGCCTTATTGGCCTCAATTCTGGTTAATCAAAAATTTATTAATAAATAAGAGCATAGCCCTACCCCCTCCCAACCAATAAATAGTTGAGGGTAATTGTCACTAGTTACTAATAGGATCATAAAAAATGTAAAAAGTGACAAATATGACATAAATCGAGGAAGATGGGGGTCGCCGTCCATGTATGCGGTAGAAAAAATATGAACTAAAGTGGATATACTTGTAACCACGATCAACATCGTGGCAGTAAGACTATCGAATTGTAAGCCAAAATAGGTGGTCAATAAATCTGAGTCTAGCCACCTCCATAGTTTTATGTATGTTGTAGAAGAATTTAAAGTAGTTTCATAAAATATCAAGGTAGACCAGGACAAACTTAAAATTAAACAGGCCGAAGTAAAAATTCCAGCACCTTTTTCTCCTATTTTTCTACCAAAAAATCCTGATGTTAAGGCCCCCAAAAGGGGGGCGAATACAACTAAAAGATACATCAATCAATCAATGATTATAGCCATAGGCTGAGACCGATGGTCATAGCCACAGGCTGCTCTTTAAAGAGAGCCTTGGTTATAATCGAAAGATGGGAATCCTTCCCTTGCCCCTTCGGGGCGACAGTTCCTTAATTTATGATCGAAAGATTGCCACCGCCGCTCGCTCTCTAATTAGAGAGCCTATCAGATTTAACCCCCGATAGGATAAAGGCGGCTCTTTAAAAGGATGGGAAGCCGCGTTGCTGCTTCTACACCATCCCCTCCTTAGGAGGCCGCTATAGCGGGCTCGTGATGGTGGGGTTTAGCCCCCCTATAATGGGCCCAAACATTTCGATATGACTTTCCCACTTTAGAAGCGGTCAGTGATTAGCTGAGAGACCTATCGAACCCTAGGGTTCGATGATCAATGGGTTGATCGTAACTTATAAAAAATAAGAGGATCACTAATCCTTCGGTCCTTTCGTACTAGAAGATAGTTATATCGATGTTTCTTCAATTTGTAGATAGAAACCAAGCTGTGTTACCACGCTTTTAACTCAAATCATGTACGGCTTTAATGGACGAACAGACCAACCCTTGGGAGCGGCTGCACCCCAGGATGCCGCAATTCAACATCGAGGTCGCAAACATCGTCGTCGATGTGAACTCTCTAACGATATTACGCTGTTATCCCCGTGGTAACTTTTATTCGTTGATCGTTAACTATTCCACTCTAAATTAACGGGTCACTATGGCCCACCCCACCGCCGCCCTTCGGGCGGGCTTAGGGGTGTCTGCTCGGGGTGTCCCCCTCGCAGTCAGGCTTCAGTCATTAATTGCGCACCTTAAGCGCACCTTCGTTACTCTTTAAAAGGCGGTCGCCCCAACCAAACTGTCCTACTTACACTCTCCCCCCCAAGAGGGGGTTAGCCCCTTTGACATGGGGGAGTGGGGTTTCATCTGCCCCGGCGGGGGGCTGCCACATAGTCTAAACCACCCATTTAAATTCGGCCGGTTCCCGGACACGGGAAGGCCGGGGCCGTGTAAGTGCCCCAGTAAAGCTCAACGGGGTCTTTTCGTCTAACAAATTGGACGTAGCATCTTCACTACGAATTCAATTTCACTGGGAATTTCCTTAAGACAGTGGGGCCTTCGTGGCGCCATTCATACTGGCCAACAATTAATTGGCTATTGATTACGCTACATTATCACGGTCAGTGTTACCGCGGCCATTCAATTGTCCTTACGAGGTCGACTTTTATCAACCGCTTTTAGATACAACCATTGGGCAGGCATCACCCTCTATACATCTATTTTCATATTAGCCGAGGGCTATGTTTTTGGTAAACAGTCGAGGCCCGTGTTCCAATATGCCCTGGTGGGCCATTGGGATTTTGCCGAGTTCCTTAAGAAAATTTATCCCCTCACTATCCCCCACTTTAGTTAGTTTAGTACAGTACCCTTGCCAGAAGGAGGCCTTCTGGGAAGAGCTTGAATAATTCTTTCCTGGCACTTTGTGCGTCTATTACTCATGGCCCCCCATCAACGCAACCTTTGGGGCTGCGATTTTAGGGGCTGTTTAACCCCATAATTAATATGGGAAACCAGGGGGGGAGTGATGCTATGATTTTTTACTCATGTCCACATTATCACTTCTGATGCCGTGCGGGCTCTCACTGAACAATTAACAGTACGTTCTGCTACCGGGCAAATATACCCCCCTTAATGGTAAGGAGGCCGCTCTCTAACATTAGAGAGCGAGCGGGGGGTTCGTTCCCATAAGCTTTATAGAACCCCCTTGAGGGTTGCATAATCTAGGGGAACCCCACCTTGTTATTTCGCCCCCAGAGTTTCAGTTCAACTTTAGCCACCATAATTTTAGAGATAAAAGAATTTCTTGAGTGAACTGCTACGTCATCTCTCAAAGGTGGCTGGCTCCAAGCCTACTTCTTCATTGTCTAAACCCAATATCTCTTTTACACTAAATCTTTTATTAATGACTTTAACTTCTGGTTAGGGCTTCTCCCCTTTTGACCGTCGACCTTATCGCCCACAGTCTGTCTGTGCCACTCTGGCTTTTTTTCTTCATAGTTAATCCCCCGGCTTCGGGGGGTCGGGCTTTACCACATTCCAAGCCATTCTCACGCCCCTGCCTCCGAAGGGGGCGGGGCTCTCATTACTGTGCACGCACTACTTCAATAGTTTTCGCAGAAAACCAGCTATCTCCAAGTTCGATTGGCGTTTCGCCCCTAACCACAGGTCATCCGAGATTTTTGCAACAACCACCGGTTCGTTCCTAAAAACTGCCCATGGCTAGATCACTTGGTTTCGGGAAATTTGACTGAGGGGTGGGGGTATTCCCCCCCCCTTGCTTTCACTACACCTTAGGGGGCCAAGAACAATCCCCCCAGCCATCCCCGCGCGATAACGCAGCGGGGTGGCTGTGAGATTGCACTTTAAGTTTGCCAAATTTTATCTCGTGGACCCATTATGCAAAAGGTACGTTGTGTTACAACTGCTTTAAGTGACTCATTTCAAGGTCTTTTCAAGCCTCTTTCAACTTTCCTTTACAGTACTCCTCTCTTTCGGTGTGACACTAATTGTTAAGCCTTGGATGTGTGGACACCCATCTTCCCATCACTACTCGCCCGCCCCCCGGCCAGGGCCGGGGGGCCTACAGGAAAGGGCTCGTCCGCTTTCGCTCGCCGCTACTTACGGAATCTCGTTTGATTTTTACTGTGCCCCCCCCCTAAACACCCACTATGGGGTGGGAGGGGGGGGTGGGGGGCCCGGTACTGGGATGTTTCGCTCCCCTGGCCCCCCCGCTGCGTTGCCGCGCGGGACATTAGGGCTTCAAAGTCTCTCCTCCGCCATTTCGGGGGGCTCCGTCCTCTTTAGTGCACCCTAGTTCTCCATTCGTCACTCTTTTTACTCAAACCGACGTTGCATTCCAACGTCTCCCCCTTGCGGGGGGAATGTTGTAGGGGCAGGAGTTGAACCTGCATATCCGGGTCATGAGCCCGGTGACTTGCCGTTAGTCCACCCTACGGCGGGCACCCGCCCCCCTAGCCGAAGCTAGGCCAGAAGGACGCCGGTTCCCCGGCAGGGGGCCCCACACCGCCGCCCATTTGGGCGGGGGTAGCGCCCCTTCGGCTCGATAATCTCGATGTATAATCTTGATTATCATGATCATCGACTATCAATGATAATCCCAGCCTAAAGGCTGGCCACCACGGTGGGTTTGGATTATTGATAGTCGATGATCTAGAACAGCCCCACTGTGGCCCAATGGGCCAGCTGTAATAGTAAATTGGGGGAGACAATTGTGAACCCAATCACATATAAACTGGCACCAATTAGCAAAGCCTTTCTTAAATTTATTCTATTCTCCCTCCTAAGTGTTTTTATGCCAATTAAAAGGGAAGAATCAGCTTGAAAGTAGATAATCTTTACTATTCTAACATAATAAACGCCAGCTATGACCGAGCAGACCACGGCTAAAACCGAGACTAAATAATATTGATTAACCACCCCCGGCAACAACACCAACCATTTACTTAAGAATCCAACTAAGGGGGGGATACCCGCAATCGAAAGGAGAGTTAGGGCCAATGTTATAGCCAAAGCCGGTTCTCTCCTGGAGAGACCACTAAACTCCACTATTAAATTCCTAACCACCCCCAGGGCCAATATTATAGCAAAAATGCTAATAGACATTGTCACGTATAAAATCATATATACCAGGCTGGCTTGAATACTTTCAAAAGACCCAATCTCCATCCCCCAAAGTATAAATCCCATATGTCCTATCCCACTATAGGCTAGTAGGCGTTTGATTTTTGTTTGGTTTAAAGCCCCAATGGCGCCCACGATCATTGAAAATATAGCACCAATCAATAATATGTTAACCGCCGGGCCAATTGAAACTAAAATAGAAAATATGGCCACCTTCGGCACAATCGCCAACAAAGCGGTGGTCGTGGTCGGCGCACCGTCATATACGTCGGGGGCCCACATATGGAATGGGGYAGCCGACAGCTTAAACAACAGCGCTATTGTGATCAGTAGGCCTCCCATCGGGGGCATGGCACCCCCGGGGGTCTGACCGAGCACCAGATCGGTACAGGGCACGCTGGTTCCCCCCGTCAATCCGCACATCATGGCACATCCAAACAAGAACAGCCCCGAGGAAAGTGCCCCCAGCACAAAGTATTTTAAGCCTGATTCAGCGCTATGGCCGGACCCCCTCTTTTGGGCGGCTAATATAAATAAGGAGAGGGTAGGCAGCTCAATGGCTAAATAGACAGAAAGCCAGTTACTAGACGACACCAAGAGGACGCCCCCTAATGCCACCATTAAGATTAAAATTGGGGTATTGGCCTCTGCGGGCGGGGTGTGCCCCCCAGCCCCTGTAGTAGCCATCTCCTTTTGGAGAGGGGGGTCGAGCATCATTAAAACTGCGGTGGCGCCGATAAGAACAAGTAATTCAGTGCCCTTTGTCCAACTGTTTATGGTTAATAATCCATTGTATCCCCCCAAAGGAATCCCGCCAAGTCCTTGACCGGTAAGTCAAGACTTGAAACCCTGTAAAAGCTCAATGGGGAAGAAAAGGCCGGCCCCCTCAGAAAAACTCCATCAGCTTGTAATTAATAACGTTAGAATTGAGATTTTTAGGGTCAAACCCTTGACACTATAAATTATTAAGCCCAATGTGATTGTACTTAGAAATAAAGGCTCACTCATGTACATGCAACCATCGCCCCGAAAGGGCGAGGGTCCCCCATCAGCCCTGCCATTAGCCCATGATTCCATAGGCGGATGGCACCCTCCTCAATATGATCAAACCCCAGGGTTCAATGGTTGAAGGGAGGGGGGCGGGGGCTTGGGGTGGCCCCAAGGGGAGGTTCCCCTCCCCTCACTATGTTACGACTTGCTTAACTTCGTAGGGGCCCGTAACCGCCGGGGCCCGGGGGGGCGCGGCGGCGTCCGAACCATCATCCTAAGTTAAGGTGACGGGCGATTTGTGCTAACACCTAGATCATTTCACCGGAACGCTATACTTTCCGATTACTATTAAATTCAACTTTCGGCCATCTTCCAATAGCCTACCGAACTCTCACTTTTGGGTTTCACCTCCCAGGTTTCCCATTGTATAAGAAAATGTAGCGCATATTATCCCCAAACATTGGGACCATAAGACCTGACTTCATCCGCGGCTAATCCTCGGGTTGGGTCCGTTTAAGGTTTCATACACGAACTGACGACGGCCATGCAATACCGGTCCATAAGGATTCCTTGGAATCCTCAAGGATTCAAGTTTGGGTAAGGTATCTCGCGGTTTATCGAATTAAACTACACGCTCCTCTAATCGAAACGGTGAACAGCCAAATTTTTGGAATTTTAATCTTGCGATCGTACTACTCAGGCGGGAGATTGCTGCCTTTCGGGGCTGCATTCGCATTTTCTCCATCGTTTACAGTGTGGACTACCAGGGTCTCTAATCCTGTTTGTTCCCCACACCCTCGTGTTTCAGCCCGTAGCCCGGGGGGGCGCCCCAGGGGGCCCCCCCTCCCGCCCCGCGGTAAATTGCTTCAGCTTTTGGGGTTCTATTTTCTATCCGCACATTCTACCGCTACAGAAAAATTCCATTTACCACCTTGGGGGGGGGTGGGGCGGTCGGCCTACACACCCTTTACGCCCCTTTGCTCATAAAGGCTTGGCCCCTAAGTCTAACCGCGTCTGCTGGCACTTAGTTGGACAGGCCAAGAGGGCGTGTGCTCTCTGTGTCATACTGCCGTATATTGCACAATATTCTCTACTGCTGCCTCGTCCCTGACGGACTTAATGAGCCTTCCCCTTGTTTCAGTGAAAGTGTGACTCAGGGTTGATTGTTACGCATCTTCGGCAGGGTGGGTCTTTAATACCGCCCTCATACCTAATACGTCTCCGGCCCAGCCCCCGGCAAGGCCTGGGGGTGGGGTAGCCGGGTTTCCTCACCTGTGCGCGGGCAGGCTCCTCCCATGGGGGGGAGCGCACACTAGCATGTATTAGAAGGTCCACTTGTCTTCTATTTTCCCCAAAACCAAAGGATTGCAAGGCCTTCTTCGAAGACTCGAACTATTATTTGTTTATTAGTTTAGTTTAGGGGGGGGGGTGGGAACTTTCGCGAAGGTTTCTATCGAATTGTAAAAGCCCTCCCTCAACCATTTTACTTGGAACCGGATCGTGGCCCCCCTATAATCGCCCGTCCCCCCCCGGAGCCCCGTGGTGGTGGGGAAGGGGGGGGATGGGCCCCCCCTGAGGGGGGCCAAGGACTAATGCAGGGCAATCGTGTCCCCCAAATAGATTACAGTTAATAAACAAAACACATAGGCCTGAATCACGGCCACTGCCATCTCCAATAAGGTTATAAAAACCATGATTAACAAGGGGAACAAACTAAGGAAGGTGCCAGCAATTAACATATTAAACCCGAATCCGGCTAAAATGGCAAACAACAAATGGCCGGCCGAGAGATTGGCCGCCAAACGAACCCCCAAAGAGATGGCTCTAGAAACGTAACTTACAGTTTCTATCATTACTAATAGGGGGGCTAACCCCAAGGGGGCCCCATCTGGCATTAATATGCTGAGGAAATTCCATTTAAATTTCCAGAGCCCCCCCAAAGTCACACCTATCACAATAGAAAATGATAGGCCCAACGTAACTACTATATGAACTGTGGGGGTAAACACGTAGGGGAATAAGCCCAATACATTCAAAAACACAATGAAAGTAAAAAGGGATAGAACAAAAGGAAAATATTTCAACCCTTCCGCCCCTAGATTGTCTTTAACTACACCATGGAAATGACTATAAATTGATTCCATAATCGACTGCCATCTGTTGGGAATTAATTTAGTTCCCCTAAACAACAATAGGCTAACAACCACCGCTAATATCATCATCATGGATGAATTAGTAAGGGCGACTAAACTCACTATTTTAAATTGATCAAAATAAGCAGSACACATTTCCTATTCAAGGAACCGTCGCCCCGAAGGGGCGAGGGTAGGGTCCGCTCCCCCCATCAGCCCTATTGGCTGATGGCAGGCCTAGTCTAGGGGGACCCTACGGTTGCAAGGCACCGTAGGTGCCATCCGCCATCGCCGCCCGCCCGCTCTCTAATATTAGAGAGCGGCCTCCGAAGGAGGGAGGGCGGCATGCAAGTGACCGCGGGATTTCTTTGGTGCAGGGCTTTCTTTGGTGAAGGGCTTTCGGGGCGGATTAATCTAAATCTTTCCAGATTGCAGCAACCTCTTTCTTCAACCCCGAGCCCCCAGAGGGCCCTTGGGTCGCCCAACCGCCCATTACAGATCTCCTTATGAGCCAATTTGTTTTAATAGTAGGTAAAATGGAAGTCACCAATAGGGAGAATAATAAAAACAGAGCCATCAGGGTCCATCTATATTGAGTTAAATAAGTGGCTACATCTAATTGTGGCATCTTTCTTTTCCTTCGGCCCGCCTATTAACGTTTAGGAGGGTGGGATTAGCCCCTAAGTCAATTTAGGGATTTGACAGCAATAGTCCCTTTTATTCGGTAATAGGCCACCAATATGGCCAAGCCAATAGCGGACTCCGCCGCCGCAACCGTCAAAATCATAATTGTAAAGATTTGTTCAATCAAAATATCTATTACTACAGAGTTTATTAAAAATAAGAAAGAGGCGGCTAATAATATTAGTTCTATGGACATCAACATTATTATAAGGTGACCTCGGTTGAGGACAATGCCCAACACCCCCAATAATAACAGTAAAATTGCCACTATTATATATTTATAGTACATTGGCGAGTCAAGCAATCGCCGCCTTTAGGCGGCGATTGCAATGCGCACCCTGCCGCCGCCCTCCCTCCTTCGGAGGCAGGGTGGGTGGGGGGCCCGCAGACCCCCGCCCCCTAGAGGGCAGGGGTGGTAGGGGGTGCCTATTGCGGCCCCGCCCCCCTTGCGGGGGTGGGCCCATAGACGAAGGGTAGCTCATTATAGGTGTGGGTTTGAGGGGGGGAAGGCTGCACCCACTCTAGGGAAGCCCAACTAGCCCCGCTGTTCTCAATCCAACCAATAAATTTCACCTCCCTGGCATAGGCATCATAAACTATAAACACAAACCACAGTACCCCAACAATGGATATGGTTGACCCCAGGGAGCACACAAGGTTCCAACCAGCAAAACCATCTGCAAAGTCGGAGTAACGCCTAGGTAGGCCCGCTAGGCCCAAGAAGTGTTGGGGGAAAAAGGTTAAATTCACCCCGATAAACATTAACCAGAAGTGAATTTTCCCATAGATTTCATTGTAGCAATAGCCTGTGATTTTCCCAAACCAATAATAAAACCCGCCAAAAATCGCAAAAATGGCCCCCATGGATAATACATAGTGGAAATGAGCAACCACATAGTATGTATCGTGGAGAACCACGTCTAAAGAACTATTGGCCAAGATTACCCCGGTCAACCCCCCTACAGTAAATAAGAAAACAAACCCTATCGCCCATAGCATGGGGGTGTCCAATCTGAGGGCGCCGCCATAAATAGTGGCCAACCAGCTGAATACCTTAATCCCGGTTGGAACGGCGATTATTAAGGTGGCGGCAGTGAAATAGGCTCTGGTATCTATGTCCATCCCTACTGTAAACATGTGGTGCAATATTTTATAGCCACTCTGGCCCCCGGCCTTAAGGCAAGGTTGGGCYGGGGGCAACGCCCCCCGCATGGGTGGCGAGCGCGCTATACTACTCTCCCCCCCCTTACGGGGGAGGATCGGACTATATCTTCACCTCTAGTGATTTTTACACTTGCGACCGTCTTACGGCCATTAGCGTAACCTACGGTCACTTGACTCGAGGTTAGCCTTGAAGAGTGCAGACTCTACCCTCGCCCCTTCGGGGCGACGGTTGCACTTTAATCAACACAAATATTGAATATGTTTTTCCCCCTTTAGGGGATACCTGGCTAAATATTGGCTTCACCTGGTGCCAATGGAAGCTAAATATTGATACTGCCCCCGGGGGTTGTTCGACAAAGACACTCGCCCCGGCAGCAATTTGTTTATTAAATCTAAAACATACCTCTCCTTTTGTGTAACGACAATGCTCCCCGCGGCGGTCGATCGGCTCCTGGGGGGAGGCGAGGCCCCGAGGGCCACGTGAAAGCCTCCGGCCCCCTCCACAAACCCCGTCAATCAACTGTTCCCTATCGGGGAAGATAGGTTGGGAACCATGGCGCCTGGGCCCAGATACACAATGTGGGTGCCATATTTATGATTAACAAATTTAATAACTTCCATCAATTGGAGGTTATATTTTAAAGTTATTAGCCTTCCATTAATAAAATTAATAAACTTCAATATCTTGTTGACATCATCCCCCTTGGGGGACAACACCCAATTGCAATCTCGGCGCCCCCCTCCCACGAGGGTCCCCATACCTACGGCCCCCTTAAACCGATGAAGGGTCCGGGGGCACCCAGCGGGGCTGCCTAAGCTAGCTCTGACTTCCTCCCCTACTAACGCTAGAGTCCCCCCGGCCTCAAAGAGGCCAACGGCCCACCATGCCGGTTCCATTCCCAGAAGGCATCGCCCTCTGGCCTTATCTAGGGGGAACCGCCGCCCTTTGGGCGAACACGGTGGCGCCCCCGAGGGGCCTGCACCAAGGTCTCCCCAAGGGGCGGAACCCACGGTCGCAAGTTGTCGACTGTCCCCCTTAGAAAGTCTTAAATCACTAGGGGCCTGACGTGTAGTCTCTGTGACCCCCCGGCCCCCCCCCCCGTAAAGGGGGGGTAGGGCCCGGTTGTCTGCGGGTTGACCCCCCACTAACTTTTTTACTGCGCCCCCGCTCTCCCTAGCTCCAGCTAGGAGGCCAACGGCGGCGCTAGTAGTTACTGGGGTAGGGGTGTTCCCGCATACAGTCAGGTAATAGCACGGCAGGTTGCCCTGCCGGCCGCCCATCTCCAAGCCCACACAATAAAGCCTAATACCCCAATAGATAACATTGCATAGACCATGCCCAAGTATCCAAAAATTTGTTTTTTAGCAGCAAAGGTGGGAATTATTTGGGAGATCATCCCAAAACCAGGCAATATTAGAATATAAACCTCCGGATGGCCAAAAAACCAAAAGAGATGTTGAAACAGAATCGGGTCCCCCCCTCCGGCGGGGTCAAAGAAAGTAGTGTTAAAATTCCTATCTGTCAACAGCATGGTTATAGCCCCGGCCAATACGGGCAAAGACAGTAACAATAAGAAGGCGGTGATTAAGATAGACCACACAAATAGTGGCAATCTATCCATTGTCATACCCGGGGCCCTCATATTAAATATAGTGGTGATAAAATTCATAGCCCCTAAGATGGAAGAGACCCCGGCCAAGTGGAGGCTAAATATAGCCATGTCCACGGCCCCCCCCGAATGAGCTTGAATGGCTGAAAGGGGCGGATACACCGTCCAACCTGTTCCTGCCCCCTGTTCCACAAAGGCGGAACCCAACAATAGAATTAGGGCGGGGGGCAAGAGCCAGAAACTAATGTTATTTAGTCGCGGGAAGGCCATATCTGGTGCACCGATATATAGCGGCACCAACCAATTCCCAAACCCCCCTATCATCACCGGCATCACCAGGAAAAAGATCATAACAAAGGCATGCGCAGTCACGATTACATTATAAAGATGGTCGTCCCCCAACATAGTTCCGGGGGCAGAAAGTTCTAACCTTATCAACATACTGAAAGCTGTTCCTACCATACCGGCCCCAACACCAAATATTAGATATAATGTGCCGATATCTTTATGATTAGTGGAAAACACCCAACGGCTTAAATATGCACTTACTAAGTTCAATTGCAT